CGCAGGATTTGAAAAAGGAATTGATCGAGATTCGGAGCCTGTTCTTTTCATGACTCCTCTTAATTGAGACATGAAATCCAATGCTTGACGTAAGAATCACTTTGATTTTAGTATACATATTGGGTTGAGTCGAGCAGATGATATTGAAAAAATATTTTTTTTTTTTTTTTTCAATTCATTTATATGTAATATCTAATCTTTTTTCGGGCTCGGCTAAGTGGTGATATAGTCGAGCCCGAAAAAACCGAGCTAACCTAAATCAATAAAATTCAAAAATACATTAGCTAAGAAAAAGGAGAGAGGGGGATTCGAACCCTCGATAGTTCTTTCGAACTATACCGGTTTTCAAGACCGGAGCTATCAACCACTCAGCCATCTCTCCAAAAGCTAATTTCTATTTTATCTTTATTCCACTCAAGAGAACATGACCATACGAATTAATACCCCTTTTTATCTATGTATGATAAAGTGACTCTATTGGTCTAGTTCTCTCTCCGTATATATATATGCATGATCCAGCATGCTCTTTTGTGAAGTAAAAAAAAACTACCCCTCGATCCACGCCTCAAAAGGGGTGTCATCTAAAATCAATGGATTCATGATAAAACCCTCCATAATGCGTTTTTTATTTATATTTTTTTTTTAAGGGGTCAAAAGGGATTGGGGGATCAAATGGTATAGTTCTTTTGTTGGTAAATTGGAGGATTAGAAACATGACTATTGCTTTTCAATTAGCTGTTTTTGCATTAATTGTTACTTCATCCATTTTATTGATTGGTGTACCTGTTGTATTTGCTTCTCCTGATGGTTGGTCAAGTAATAAAAATGTTGTATTTTCCGGTACATCATTATGGATTGGATTAGTATTTCTAGTGGGTATTCTTAATTCTCTCATCTCTTGAAACTTTTCATTCTAGATTAAAAAACGAAATGACCCCTCCCCCCCGAATTCTTTCGGGTTGTGAGGCACATTAAAATGAAAATGGAATATATAAGACCCCACAAATAAAGAAAACTAAAACATTATTATTAATGGGAGGGGTCAAACTTCTTCTATTGGAAAAAGCTTATATCTTATACTATATCTTATACTATATATATATATTTTGATATATATAGTCAAACTAAAAACAAGATAAGAAAATAGAAAAATATGGGATTCCTATTATCTAGGGGAATATATTGGAATTTATTTTTTCTATTTTAGAAATCTGTAATTCTACTTTTTTAATTAATTTAATTAATATATAGATCTATATTCTAGATAGAATATATCAAATAGATATAATATATCAAAAAAAAAAAAAAAATTAACAATATACCAATATATAGATATATATACAAATAAGGTCTATTTAGAATAGAAAGATATATAGTATATATATTATAACTAAAATAGAATAGTTATATATTCTATTCTAACTATAGATCTATAGATTTCTACTTTTTTTTAATTATTCCTAATAGATATCAGACACAGTTCTGCACAAATAAAATTTTAAAGTATAAAGTACAATAAAAAAAAATGCGGATATAGTTGAATGGTAAAATTTCTCCTTGCCAAGGAGAAGACGTGGGTTCGATTCCCGCTATCCGCCGTTCCTTATGTATTGAATACGAAAGTAATAGTATATTTATATTATAAAAAAAATAGTATATAAATAGAGTATGGTGAATTCCATTTTTTTTTTTCAAAAATGGTGCGGAGACGGGATTTGAACCCGTAACCTCAAGGTTATGAGCCTTGCGAGCTACCAAGTTGCTCTACTCCGCGATAAGAAGAAGAATTGACAATTAATGGAAAACAGAGATTGAATGTGCCCCTCCACCATATCTGTACAAATAGAATAAACCATTTATACAGAATGGTAAAGGGACCGTCCTAGGATCGCTAATCATCAAAATAAATAAAAAAATGAAGATAATTTTTTTTATTTATTCTTACCAACTCGATCTTGTTGCACCGGGCAACAAACCTTCGTGAACCATTTCACGAAGTATGTGTCCAGATAATCCAAAGTCTCGATAATTAGCTCTCGGTCTTCCGGTCGAAAAACAACGTCGACGAAGACGTGTAGGTGCACTATTACGCGGTAGTGCTTCTAACTTTCCCTGAATTTCCCATTTCTCACTTAACGACTGAGCTTTGCTTATTTCTTTTTTTAGAGATCTTCGAATCAAATGATATTTTTGTTCCAATTTTTGCCTCTTCTTCTCCCTCTCAATCAAACTTTTCTTTGCCATGATGGTTCATTTCCTATTAGTATCAATGATAGAAGTCGGATCCTGGATGTAGAAATAGAAGAAGGTGGTTTCCCTTCTTCATACAAAGAAATGATATTTTTGCAGATACAATAAAGAATCAAATTAACCAAATTTACCTGATGTAGAGGCAATCAAGAAAGCCGCATAAGTAAATATATAACCTACCGAAAAGTGGACTAATCCAACCAATCTTGCTTGCACAATGGAAAGAGCCACTGGTTTATCTCTCCATCGA